TAGCCAATAAATCAGAATTCTCGTGGAGAATGGTAGGATATATGAAATTCCAATGACCGTTGGATATGATTCGATCAGGTCCTGAATAATCAAGAACCCCCCCCTTTTTACCGTAAGGATTCGAACTAAACAATTTGTGTCTCACTTGATCATTAGTCACGGAGAGGTCAGAAATAGATCTCCGTTCAACAGAATGAACATTCATTTGATCTTGATCCTTGTGGAGCGAAAAAGGCACTATACTGGATCTGCACAGAGCTCCTGATAATATCCATAAATGACTTGTTTTGGGTAAGAGATGAACATTACCATATTTATATTCAGGTGCATGGTACACATCGGTACTCCAGTGCATTTCTCCCTCTGAGTCAGAATAAATATGTTTTCGAACTTTCTCTTTAACTTTATTAAAATTGAAAGTGGATGTTCCAGCGCGAATCTCAGCAATCACTTGTTCTGATTCTACATATTGATCATTTTGAACTAAAAGAAAACTTTTGGGTGGAATATTCACATTATGTAGAATATCGTGACTCTCAATAGTTACATACAGGTCTATATAACATAGAAAAGCAGGATGCCCATGACGTGTACGTGTGGGATGAACCAAATCCTCATTGAATTTGATTTTTCCCTTAAAAGGAGCTCGTACATGTTCTGCAGTACCACCTGTGAATACTCCACCGGTATGAAAGGTTCTTAATGTTAGTTGAGTCCCCGGTTCGCCGATTGATTGACCCGCAATAATACCTACTGCTTCTCCTAATTCGACCAGGTCGCCATGAGTGGGACTCTGACCATAACATAATCGACAGATCCAAGATATACTCCTGCAAAGAAAGGGGGTTCGAATATATATTGGTTGTGTTCGAAAGGTTATGAATCGAGTGACAAGTCCAACCCCAATATCCTTATTTTGAGCGGCAATGCAACGTAGGCCCATATATATATTGTATGCTAATACACGACCAATTAGTGTTTGGACCCAAATTCTTTCCGTCATCCCATTTCTAGGACTCACGGAAATGCCTCGGGTAGTGCCACAATCTGTTCTACGTACAACAATGTGTTGAACTACTTCAACAAGTCTACGCGTGAGGTATCCAGCATCTGATGTTCGTACAGCAGTATCCACAACTCCTTTGCGGGCTCCGTAGCAGGAAATGATATATTCCGTTAAAGAAAGTCCTTCGCGTAAATTGCTTTGAATCGGTAAATCAATCATTTGTCCTTGGGGATCCGACATTAATCCTCTCATACCTACTAATTGGTGTACCTGAGATGCATTTCCTCTAGCTCCCGAAAAGGACATTATATGGACTGAATTAGAAGGATCAGTCATCCTAAAATTAGGATGCATTTCTTGTCTCAAATATTCACTTGTAGCATACCATATCTCAATGGATTGGCGTAATTTTTCTACTGTGTGTACATTCCCATAATGATGGTGCTTTTCTAAAATGAAACTTTGTTGTTCAGCATCTTGGACTAGCCACCCCTTAGAAGGTACTGTTAAAAGATCATCAATTCCTAATGAAATGGATGTAGCAGTGGCTTGCTGGAAACCCAGAGTCTTTACTTGATCCAGGGTGTGCGATGTATATGCCATTCCGAAGTGATCTATTAATCTGCTAATAAGTCGTTTCATGGCAGACCCATCTATCGCTTTATTGTAAAAGAACAGATCAGCCCATTCTGCCATAAGTACTTCTCTATTGCGCTGAGTAGGATTCGCCAATGGGTTTGAGTCAGTGATTCGAAGACCTCCTTTACTGGATCTCGATTCATGTAGAAATTAAGGAATTATGATTCCAGTTGAACCGGAGAGATCAAAATTCCCGCGGTATTACATAATTCCTTAGCTTAGGTACCGTATGAGTAGGCCTGACAAAACCCCTGTATGGCTTCTTCTATTTCTCGAGAAAAAGAAATATGACCAACAGTGGTTCGGGTGTATATACAAAGGGTTTGTTTTTTTATATGTCTTACTATTAGATAGTGCCCATAAATTTCATGATAGGTACCCAAAGATTCATATTGAACTTCGACAGGAACTTCTCTTGAGGCAATGACACGTTGATCTAGTCGCCACCGAAGCCACAAAGGACTATCTAAATTGATTCGTTTCTGCTGATAAACTATAAGTACATCATAGGAACTACAAAAATAGGGCTCTTTCTCTTTCGTAGTATATTTATACTTATAATCATTAACTGTTTCATTTTGATAGTTTATGCGATTCCATGGATTATACCTATTTGCACAAATACCTCGACGATTCCCGATCGTTAATACATAGAGTCCAATAAGCATATCTTGGGTTGGTACCGAAATGGGATCTCCAATAGCCGGAGAAAAGAGATTCATATGAGAAAACATAAGTAAACGAGCCTCCGCTTGCGCTTCCAAAGATAAAGGTACATGAACAGCCATTTGATCCCCATCAAAGTCTGCATTGAATCCTTTACGAACTAATGGATGTAAACAAATAGCACGTCCA